TTTGGGGACATAGAAGAGAGTTGATAGCAGCCAAGGCATCAACCATAGACTTCAGTTCCCGTAAATAGGCATCCATAGGCTTGTTACCTTTCCTGTTATACTGAGAGTGTCGCATAGTTGCGTCAGTCTAGCTTTATGGATACGAGATGGGTGCAGCAAGAAGGGGCGCAGGTGAGAAGGATGATGGGTTCTGGTAGGTGGAAGGGAAAGATTGAGGAGATGCATTGGAAGACATGGTGAGAAGGCAGCAGAGGGAACCGTGGTATATACCTGTGGGGAAGGAGGGCTGTGGAATAGATGCCGAGGGTCCTGAAGTCGGTCCATGAACCCGATAAGAGGGCAACAATGGTTTCGGGTTCACAAAGGACAACGAACCAGATGCAGTGGTGTAGGACTGCAAAGCCGTAGCCTGTGACAGCGATGAAGACTCGATGCTTGAGTCTGTCATGAGTGAAGATGCCACTAGGGATGGGAACGGCAGAAGACACACCAGTAGTGGAGGCAGGAATCAAAGTAGAGTTCTCAGAGGAAGAAGGAGCTGTTGAGTCAGATGTGGCATTAGACTTCAAATAGGTTCTTCTCGAAGTGGTCATTAGTAAGCCAAGGAAGTTCTTTCCCCAAGGCAAAGAGTCCTTTCATGGTAGAAGTCCTTTTCTTTCCCCGGACCGATGACTCGCTTGTTCAGCTAACTATTATTGGGGGATTCCGTCCCCTCGGGACTACCAGTAGCTTCGGTTGTTGAATCTCGTGCAAGTTAGGTTGTGGTTGTATTGGCTGCAAGCGGAACGTAGGCGCTTTAGGTGTGTGTTGGCCATGCACTCTCGCGTCGTGTAATGTCGTATGTATGATAGAGGTGGTGTGGTGATTGACCTCAATGCTAATGGTTATCCCCAAGGTTCAACGAATGAATGAAGCTATGACAGGATAAGAGCGGATTGCTGGCGATGACTTGGTGAAGGGAATCTATGAGAGAAGGTTCTCGACGAACCGGGTTCCGACCGAATAGAGCGCGGAGCCAACGAGTTCAGTGTCGAAAAAGAGGGAGCGGGGAAGGAAGAACAACCGTTTTACTTTGGCACATGAGGTGGCGGGTTTGGCTAGGTAACATAATGGAAATGTATCGGACTGCAAATCCTGGAATGACGGTTCGACCCCGTCCTTGGCCTCGAGGAGTGGTGAGCAGCACGGAACTTGAATCAATCTTTTGGCATGGCATATAATATAGGGGGCTAGAAATCCACAGACAACATTATGGAACTTCCAAACCAAAGAAATGCAACAGGAAATGAAATGTTACGCTTCAATAGAATGAATTCGGTAGTATTCTACCCTATGGTAGATCGAAGGTCCTGTGCCACTTGAACTCAAATCTATCTTACCTTCAATCCATCGTTGTCCAGTCCCCATAAAAAAATGTTAGACCGGCTGACACAACCGAATTGGTTGAGGAAAAGGAAAGCCCAGCGACCAAGCACTCCCCAAAAGCGGAGACCGAAGAACCGCCAGGTTGTCGAGGACACGTCTGAAGAGGAGGCCTCTCAGAAGTGCAAATCGCGAAGCCGGGAAACGGACCGCAGCGCAACGACTAGGACTCGTGTCGGAGGACTTTTGAGCGTGAGCTACCACTCATGCAGCGACAAGGACCCGCAACTCTCGAAGGGGCCACCAACCACCCGAATCACTGTAGCTGCAAGCAGCCCTCCCTTTACTCAATGGATAGTATTTTCAATCAACAAAATGAGAAAGATTATTGAAGAGGCTTTGCACCCGGAATAGGACTAATGCAGATCCAGAAGAATGGGTCTGGGCTTTCGAAAAGATGAATATGCAAAGGGTAAGGTAAAGAGAAAGTCTTTTGAACAACCAACCTGACATAAGGAGCGAAGCTGACTCGCCCACTTAGAGCAGATGGAGATTCTCGGACGGGGAAAAGCGGCACTCGACATCTATTAAACAAGACCAAGCCATACCATGCCCTCGGGGGTGATTGCCATGAATGCAGCCCTCGAGGACTGAGCTTACCGAAAGGATGGAAAAGTTCGACCGATAGGGAAGAGTCATAGGATGTATAGTAGTAGCATAAGAAAGCAAGCACTGACAAGCATCTCATTCACTACTAAAAGAAGGGTATGGATCTTCCGCGTGCCTTCTAAACTCCAAGCAGGGACAATCGGCTGACCTATCTTGTCTTTCGCGGATTCACCAGACTGCGCAGGGGCGCTACGAGCTGACCTCATGAGACTATGACTTAGATAAAGAATTTTGCGAGCTAGCCAGAAACCCGAAGGTTAGCCTTGCATGAACTAGGGAAAGATATAACTCAACTTCACACTGGTTAGCAAAACTAACTCTTTCTCGTCTTCAAAAAAGTATCAAAATGCAGTTATATAAGCTATCACTTTTTCAATTCAAGATCAGCTCATCGAAGGGAAAAGTGAGAGTATCATTTTGCAGTTATATGAGCATCGACTTGATAATTTGCCTAGTGAGAAAGCCAGGA